GAATTCCACTTTGACTTTAAGGAGACATGCTATAACAATAGCCCAGTTTCTGAAACTTCTGATCTGGATGGGAATCAAGAAAATGCGAAGTTAGAAATACTAAAAAACAAAGAAAAAGAAGCAATTTTCTTCTGGTTTGAAAAACCTCTTGTGACCCGTCTTTTCGACTATAAGCGATGGAATCGTCCATTGCGGTATATAAAAAATGATCAATTTGAAAAAGCTATAAGAAATGAAACGTCACAATATATTTTTTACACATGTCGAAGTGATGGCAACCAAAGAATATCTTTTACGTATCCATCCAGTTTGTCAACTTTTTTGGAAATGATACAAAGAAAAATGACTTTGTACACAAAGGAAAATCACTTCTCTTATGAACTGTATAATCAATGGGTTCATACCAAAGACCAAAAAGAAAAGAATCTAAGCAATGAATTTCTAAGTAGACTACAGGCTATAGACAAGGGATCTGTTCCTATGTATGTAATAAAAAAAAGAACGAAATTATGTAATAATAAGATCAAAAAAGCATACTTGCCGAAACAATATGATCCTCTCTTGACTGGTCCCTATCGTGGAACAATTGCCTTTTTGTTTTCACCCCCCATCGAAAATTACATGGGAACTCTTTGGATAAATAAGATCCATGGTATGCTTTTTACTACTAATACTGATTATGTAGAATTTGATCAAAAAATGGATATGTATGCGTTTGATAGAAAATCATTATCAACGGAAATAGAACCTTTTTTTAACTTTATTAGTAAATTAAATACAGAATCACCATCGTATTTAAATGTGAAAAGACTTTCTTTATTTCTAGAAAAAAAAATTTTTAAATTATTATTCAATGCAGTTCTAACTGATACCAACGATCAGACAATTAGAAAAAAATATCTTGGAGTAAGCATAAAAGAAATACGCAAAAAAATACCTCGATGGTCATATAAATTAATCAACGATTTCGAACACGAACAAAAAGCAAATGACGAAGGCCTGGCAGAGGATCCTAAGATTCGTTCAAGAAAAGCTAAATTTATAATAATTTTTAATGCTAATCAGCAGAATCCCGATAATATCCTTCAAACAGAGGAAGTAACTTTATTACGTTATTATGAACAATCCGATTTTCGTCGAGAGATAATAAAAGGATCGATGCGCGCTCAACGACGGAAAATGGTTATTTCAAAACAGGTTCAAGCGAACGCCCATTCCCCTCTTTTCATGGACAGAATAGAAAGCCCTCTATTTTTTGCGTTTGATATCCCCAAACTGATGAAATTTATTTTTATAACTAGGATGGGTAAAAAGACAGAATTAAAAATTTCGGATGAAGCTAAAAAAAAAAAAGATAAACTAAGAGTAGATAAAAGTTACAAGCACAAAATGCAAGAAAAAGCGCAGATCGAAACAGCAGAAATTTGGGATACTATTCTATTGGGTCAAGTAATAAGAAGTTCAATATTACTAATACAAGCAATCCTTAGAAAATATATTCTACTACCCTCTTTTATAATAGCTAAAAATCTCGGTCGTCTGCTATTATTTGACTTTCCAGAATGGTCTGAGGATTTAACGGATTGGAAGAAGGAAAGATATGTTAAATGCACCTATAACGGTGTTCAATTAGCAGACAATGAATTTCCAACAAACTGGTTAACAGAGGGTATTCAAATAAAGATACTCTTTCCTTTCCGTCTGAAACCTTGGCACCGATCTAATCCAGACTCTCCTTATAGAGAAAAAAAAACACACAAATATGATTTTTGTTTTTTAACTGTTTGGGGGATGGAAACCGACCTACCTTTTTGCTCTCCCCGAAAACGATCCTCCTTTTTTGCACCTATTTTTAAAGAACTTGGAAAAATGGTTCTAAAAAGGAAGCCAAATTGTTTTCCAATTCTAAGAAGATTAAACGAACGAACAAATTTCTCTCTAAGAGTCTCAACAACAATTAAAAAAAGCATTCTCCTTATAAAAAAAATAAAAAAAGAATTAGCAAAAATAAACCCAAAGCTATTATTTGGATTAGGAGAAGTATATGAGTTGCGTGAAACTAAAAAAGAAAAAGATTTTTTAATCCGTAATATTATTATTTATAAACCATCCAGTAAACTAAAATCTATTGATTGGAGAAGTTATTCACTGCCAGAAAAAAAAACAAAAGAGCTGACTGATAGAACAAGCCTAATCATAACTAAAATAAACAAACTTATAAAAGCTAAAAAAAAAAAAAATCGAACTTCAGAAAAAAACATTAGTTCGAACAAAAAAAGTAATGATGCTAACAGATTAGAATCCTATATATATTTTTTTCAGGTGTTAAAAAGAAGAAAGATTAGATTAATCCGTAAATCACATTTTTTTATACAATTTTTATTTCAAAGGATATACTGCTTAGGTATGATTAATATTCTTCGGATCGACACACAAGTTTTTCTTGAATCAACAACAAAAAAAGTTAAAAAATACATTTACACTATTTATATTAAAGCAAATCCCGCAAGAAGTGAGAAAAAAAAAAACACACAAATTCACTTTATAAAGTCACTTTATAATATTAGTAATATTAAAAAATATTCAAAGAACTTACCTTCTTTGTCACAAGCATATGTATTTTACAAATTATCAAAAACCCACGTTATTAACTTAAGATCTGTTCTTCAATATCACGGAACACCCGTTTTAAAGAAAAACGAACTAACGGGATATTTTAGAACACAAGGAATATTTAGTTCCGAATTAAAAAATAAAAAACTTCGTAATTCTAGACTGAATCAATGGCAAAATTGGTTAAGGGTTCATTATCAATATAATTTATCGAAAATTCAATGGTCTAACTTAGTAGCCCAAAAATGGCAAAATAGAGTTAATAAAGCCCCCCAAAAAGATTTAAACAAATGGTATTCATATGAAAAAGAAACTTATTCTCTATTACCAAATAAAAAAGAAAATTTTAAAAGACACTCTGAATATGACCTCTTCTCCTCTAAATCTATTAATTATGAAGCTAAGAGGAACTCCTATAGTTATGTATCATCATTACACGTAAACAATACCGAAGAGATTTCTTATAATTACAACATAGATAAACAAAAATTATTTGATGGGTTGGCAATTATACTTATCAAGAATTATCTAGGAAAAGATGCTATTATGGCTAAAAATCCAGATAGAAAATATGCGGATTGGAAAATTATCCATTTTAGTGTTAGAAAGAAGCTCACTAGTGAGGCTTGGATCCATAGCACCAGTAATAAACAGACTAGTCACGATCAAAAAGTTGATAAAATGTATAAGAAATATCCTTTTTATCTCACAATTCATGAAGACATCAACCCCTTCAATAAAAAACAATTTGCTTGGATGGGAATGAATGAAGAAATACAAAGCAAGGCCATATCCGATTTTGAACTTTGGTTCTTCCCAGAAGTTATGTTACTTTATAATTCATATAAAATAAAACCCTGGGTCATACCCATAAAATTACTTTTTTTTTATTTTCAGGGAAATGCACCGATTAGTACAAATAAAAACATCAATAAAAAAAAATATATTGAAGAAGATTATGCGGGATCAGTCATAAAAAACCATACAAAGAAAAAGCAAAACACAAGCGCTACAGAAACAGAATTAGATTTTTTCCTACAAAATAATTTGCTTATTCAATTTAGAAATGATTATTTTTTTAATCAACAACTAATCAATAATATCAAGGTATATTGTCTCCTGCTTAGACTGAGAAGCCCGCGAAAAGTTTTTATATCCTCTCTGCAACGAGGCGAAATTATTTTCAATATAATGCTGAGTCACAAGGATGTCCATATTCCCGAATTGGTGAAAGGAGGGGGGGTTAGCATCGAACCGGTTCGTCTGTCTGTCAAAACGAATGGACAATTTATTAGATATCAAAGCATAAGTATTTCATTGGTTCATAAGAATAAAGATCGCATTAATCAAAGATATGGTGATCAAAATAATTTTTTTAAATCCCTTACAAGACATCAAAAAATAACTGGAAATAGAGATAAAAACGATTATGCTTTGCTCGTTCCCGAAAATATTTTATCACCTAGACGTCGGAGAGAATTGAGAATTGTAATTTCATTCAATTCAAGAAAAGGGAAGGGTGCGGGTCTAAATCCCATACTTTGGGATGGAAAGAACGTAAAAAACTGTGTTAAATTTTTGGGTACAAGCCCAAGTCTTGATATAGATAAAAATAAATTAAAAAAATTAAAGTTCTTTCTGTGGCCCACTTATCGATTAGAAGATTTAGCTTGTATGAATCGCTATTGGTTTGATACCACTAATAGCAGTAGTTTCAGTGTGTTAAGGCTACATATGTATCCACAATATCAATATCCACAATTTAAAAATAGACGACGATAAATTTTGGCTAGATATCAGATATCAGGTAACATATCTAATATTTCAAAGCAAACTAATACATATACATACATGTAGTATCTTACATTCCATGATAATTCGATCTATAAATAAAAAAATCAACGGAATTTTTTTTTGAACTCTAACTTTTCTATTCCAATTTGAAATTGGATTAATCAGTGACTCATTTTTGGGGGGAAAATTAAGAGTAGATAACTTAATTTAGTATACCCGATTCAAATGGTTAGCATTATTCTTTTTTTTTATTTCTGATCAGTAAAATTAACAATAAAAAAAATATATTTAAACAATAAAAGGAGGAACAATTTACGTTTTATGGTAAAAAAAGCATTCATTTCAGTTTTTTTCCAAGAAAATAAGTATCTTAGAGGACTTATTAGGATCCTCTTGATATCCATCATTCTGGGTGTATATAAACGCCCTAGGTCAGCTTTTTGTGCTACCTTACCAAACCTTAATTTTACCTATTTTGACTTAAATGAGGATCCTATCCCCAGTCCTCCCTCCACACCTGAACGTCGACTGCTCAAAATCCGAGCGGAAATAAAAGACGAAATCAGCAGTTTATTACAAATACGGTCAAAAAATCGAAAAACTACTCGCGTCGAACACATAATTGGGTTATTTCAATTAGATACTGAGACCGATTACAACTTTCTATTTGCATTTCAAGATCGTTTAAATTCCTTATCAAATTCTCAATTCAAGCTCGGGCATTCATTTTCGCGAGCCCAGCTGACTAACCTGCAAAAGTGGGTTACCGCTGCTAGATCTAGTAGATCTAGATTTCCGAATAATTAGGGATGGGTGTATACCCATCTGGCAGAGATAATACTGGGAGAGGCCTCTTTCTGGTCCTGGGAGAGGCCCCTTTTCAAGAACCAAAAAGACTGAGAGAAATGAGTACGTGAAAGAGTTGGTGACTAGAAAGGAGAAAGCAACACCAACTCTTTCCAAAAAGCATAAGGATGGAGTGCCTGCGCAAAAGCCTAAACAAGCCGCGTATAGCGGTAGCGCATCCTTTTGCTTGCTGCCCATTGCACTCGCTCCCTTGACTATCAATAGCGGGATTAAAAAAGGTTTCTCCCTTTATCCTTGACTTTATGAAAAAGAAGGGTCGATGTTTAGGCCGCTCACAGTAGTTCTACCTATAGAAAAGATCATGAAAGAGGCAATAAGAATAGTACCAGAATCCATTTACGATTCTGAGGATACATCGCACTTCCGTTCGGGTCGAGGCTGCCACTCAGCCCTAAGACGGATCAAAGAAGAGTGGAGAGCCTCTCACTGGTTTTTGGCATTCGACATCCAGAAGTGTTTTCACACCATCGACCGACATCGACTCATCCCAATCTTAAAGGAAGAGGTTGACGATCCCAAGTTCTTTTACACCATTCAGAAAGTCTTTTCCACTATACGAGGTGAGAAAGACTTTTACTCTGTCCCATACAGTGTACTACTATCGGCCCTACCAGGCAATATCTACCCACACAAGCTCGATCAGGAGATAGAGAGGATCCAACAGAAGTACGAAATCCCTATTGTTCAGGAAATGAGACTCTTAGGGCTCCCCAAGACAAGAGCATTACGGAAAGAAGACTAAAGCGCAAAGCGGCCTTCCATTCCCTTCTTTCGTCGTGGCACACGCACCCTACAAGCATGCCCGGGCTCAGTGGGGGCCCGAAAAGCTCTCGTTTCCCTCACAATAAACCTAGCTGCGCTCCCCTCGTTTTTCTTTCAACCAGCCTCACTTCGTTCTCCTCCCCGCCGCTCAGTTCCCTTGCGTCCTTCCTAAACAAGACCGTGAGCCTCCTTTGCGACTCCTTCCTAGTGGAAGCCGTCGGGTTGAGCTCGAGGAAAAAATGCTATCTATCTAGTAGAGAACCTTGTCATAATAACTGGGCCATGAAAGGTACGTCTTGCAAAAGAAAGGCCCTGCTGATAGAGCTGGGTAGAAAGGCCGTATTAGTTATCAGGTCCGAGAAAGGCTTGGACCATAAGCCGGCCCCCATAAAAAGCCATTACTTGATAAAGATTTCTTACGCGCGATATGCTGACGACTCACTACTGGGAATAACGGGTGCCGTAGAGCTTCTTATAGAAATCGAAAAAGGTATCGCCCACTTCCTACAATCTGGCCTGAACCTAGGGTCCGCAGGATCAACAACAATAGCTGCACAAAGTGCAGTAGAATTCCTTGGTATGGTCCTTCGCGAAGTCCCTCCGAAAAAGAGTCCCATAAAATTTTTGCGAGAGCTAGAGAAGCGTCTACGGGTAAAGCATCGGATCCGTATAACTGCTTGCCACCTACGCGAGGCCATTCATTCAAAGTTTAGGAACCTAGGTCAGACTATCCCGATCAAGCAGCTGACCAAGAGGATGAGCGGAACAGAAAGTCTACTGCACGCGGTTCAACTAGCAGAGACTCTGAGAACAGCTGGAGTCAAAAGTGCCCAAGTGAACGTCTTAAAAGGGACCCTAAAGCACATTCAGCAGGGATCAAATGATTTCTCCTTATTGCATCGCTTGGGTCGGGACAACGTGCTATCGGACGTTCAAGAGGCAGTCTCAGAATCGGGTATAAGTGCCCGAAAGTTGTCACTCGCGCGTCAGAAAGAGGGGGGAAGGGTAGGTGGACACTGGGAGGGATCGAGCAGCAAGGAATTCCCCATAAAGGTCATAAAGGTAGAGGCACCTATCAAAAAGATACTCCGAAGGCTTCGGGAGCGGGGTATCATTAGTCGAAGAAGGCTATGGCCAATACACGTGACACGATTGACAAACGTAAGCGACAGAGACATCGTAAATTGGTACGCAGGCATCGCTATCAACCTTCTGGCATACTACAGGGGCTGCGATAATCTTTCCCAAGTCCGAACAGAGGAAGAAGAGACCAGAGAAGAAAGAGGGCACGGAAGAAGGAGGAGTCAAAATAAAGTTGAAATGAGAAGGTAAAACACCAAGAAGAGAAAGAATTTGATTACCGGACACAGGCTTAGGGTTTCAAACCAGGAGTTTTTAGTATATTAATTCCTCATGTTAGTACTAGAAGGAGGGCAGTGAAAAAGGAGCACTCGATCGAGTAAAGGGAATTGATAGATGTGGCCATTTCTGCTCTTCTATTTCTCTCCCATTCCTTCTAACCAACCTTTCTTATGCCTTTTATTGGTATTGGTCGTCAGGATGCTCTGACTCCCTCTTTTTTAGGTCAAAGTCAAAGGGTGCTAGGATCTGGTAACACGAAAGCTAAGAAGAACTGGCAAACATTTAGGAGATTTCCAGAGGGGATAGCTCCAGATAAAAGTATCGACCTGAGGTATCTAACACAGCTCGATTTATATATGCAATTTCTTAGAGCCTGTTAAGAGGGAACCTGTAAGCTACATAACTTCTACGTTCTGAAGCCAAAGAGGAGGGTCCAGTAAAAAGATGACTGGCTAAGTAACGGATTCTCCGTTTTTGACCCTGACACTTTGCTTGGGCGGATAGATGTCGTTGAAATTCCGTTGCATGCAATGAAGTTCTAAATCATGATCGATAACAAAATGAACAGACATCATAACTAGAATATAATACCTATAGCAGGTTTTCTTATTGTATAGGAAAGAGTTAATTTATCTTTTTAGAGTTTCAGGGCATATTCTAAAAAGGGATTCTTCCTGGCAATTTAACGAACTCCAGAATAGGAATCTCGATCTTGAGGAAGAAATGTATCTCCTAAAGGCTTTAATGCAGGTTCTTGGGCACATATTGCATCCGTTTCCCAGTCTTTCCTCGGAAAAGTGCTTAATTAGTTAAACTGACTAGATGCATACCTAAGTGCCTTGTCAAAGCGCCCTCCTGGGATTAGATAGACTTAGTATGTCCTAGAAACATATCGGAACCTAGCGTCATAGACTTGGAATGAGAGTAAAAAGTTAAAGCACTGCGACTTAAAAGATTAGTAGCTTCCTGTGGTGTTTCTGGAATCATGGCGTTCTCTCGTTTTAGAACAGTAGGAACGAACCACCCTATTTGACTATAATGAATCCATTATCGGCAAGAACCCGAGCTCTCCCCTCTTGCGGAAGCAAAAGAGATACCGGAGGCACGATCATTTTGATCTTATCGAGCTAGAGTCAGCCATGTTTAAGCCCTTTTTCGTGGTTGATGGGATGAGAAAGAAACGATACAAAGAACCACGAGTTTCTCTTTAAGACCATGCATGATCCATTACGCTACTCTTAGAGCTATTCTTAGAGCTATTCGGCACTGGAACATTCGTTACTCATCGAAACAACTTGGAAGTATTAGATTTCGTATATGATCCTTGAACTCTTATGATATATTTGGCATATCCGTGCGGGGGGAGAATCAAAACAGAAGCATCTCAAATAAATAACAAGGATTTTAATTTCCCGCTTCGTGCTTGGAAGAACAATCCAGAGAGCATTATCTACGCAATTGTTTCACATATCCTTAGGGCGCTGCCTTCTAATCAGTTAGTTAAATAGTACACTCAGCGGCTACGAGAATGGGAAAAATACACGAAGTAAAGCACTTAAGGAATAAAAGGAGGGCCCAACGGAAACCGGAAGGACGAGAAAGAAGAAATCAACGTTGGAAAAGATTCCTCTACGGTATCAAAATATTCTACGATTGTCCTTTAACCAGTAGAAGTCATACCAGGTTTTATAGCTCTTGAGATGTTAGAAACGTCTGCAAGCCTGGCCCTCATTCTAACCCGACCGCTCCTATCAATGACTGTTGGACTAATTGCATAAGTAAAGAAGCATTACTTTCCTTTCAAGATCAAGAGTGAAAGAGTCCATTGGATTCAAAAAGAAAAAAGAATGGCATATCTAACCTTTGTTAACCGGACTCCTTAGTCCTTAGTTAGTTAGAGGTGCTAACAAAGTTCCCTTTCCTACCGAGATGCCCTTTTATAATTCACCAATAGCAAAGAGACCCAAAAGCCCTTAAACGAGGGAAATCTTACTCTGTTAGCTGGTCTAAGATCGAATAATAGGGTTAGGAGTGGGCAGGAAATGCTACTTTGATTAAGGAAAAACCCGCAGAAGGGAGGATAGCATTAGTTAATAGTAGTTTAATAATAGGTGTAGAGTTTGTTTTACTTATGTACCCACACAATAGCTTTGCCTTCCCGAATGCGAGTTTGCGTGCTTCTGTGAGTCTATTAATGGTTGTGAATTCTACCATACTACCGGTATTGGTACAGATTCTAATTCTGTATTCTTCATAACGAAGCACCAATGCTATGTACGAATCTAATGGCCTCTCTGTTGGGCCTCTCATTTCAATCATACACATTTTCTTGGATAGGCAGCTCCCTTTTCGGTATTTATTGACTCCGGGCTTAGTTATGATTTAGGATCTCGTTGCCTTTTTTATGGACTGAACTGACCTATCTATTAATTTAGTGGTGAAATGCAGCTAACTAAATCTACGACGGATCTTGGATGACTAGAACTGGGGTTAGATTAGAGAATAGACCAGACTCAGTACCGAGAACACCCTATAATCTAAGGAACCGAACCAGCTGTCGTCTTTATCTGCCTTCTTTTGATATTCTTCTTTCTTCTGCTGGAGATTGGATTCTAGGGACTGGGAGAAGCTAGGTGTGAAAGAGTGGTAATCTAGGTGCTGACTCTGGTACAACTAGTACGGTATATTTGCCTCTTTCTTCTAGGGTCTAAGGACTGTTGCTTATATCTCTGATATAAGGACTGGCTCCTTGTTCTTCTAGGCTTCTAGCTGCTTCCGGGTGTAACTGCTGCTAACCCGACCCGAAGTCGGGAACTGAAGCCTTGTCTTGAACTAGTCCAAAGGTTGCTTGTTGAGTCGAAGACACAAGAAGGGAGTGAAGCTCTTAGATTTAGGGCAAAGCCGGTCCAAAGATGGCATAAACGACTGCTAGTGTCAACAAGTTTTCTCGACTTTTGTCCAGTTTTGGCAGTTTCTGGGCTTTTTGATGCCTGAAATTCGTGTCGTTTTTCAAGAATTACATGCCGCTACGGGGGAAAACAGACCGAACAGGCAACTTTTGGACCCTTATGAGATGCAAGAAATCAGCAAAAAAGGACAAAATCAGACCCCAAAAGCAAGGTTTTCTAAGGGAGATCGATCAAAAAGGTCACTTTTGGGCCCTAGTGAAACGCAAAGTTTTAAAAAATGAGGCCCGACCCTTAAGGAAACTGGGTTAATGAACTTTTGGGCCATATGAAATGCAACATGTTTTCGATTGTCATAACATGAGGCCTGAGAGTTCCTACTGCTTCGAGTTACAGTTACAATTCTTAGAGTCATAGTCTTTCAGTTCTTTCTCTTCTAACTGTTCTAGATTCTCTGTCTCAAGGTCTAGCTAAACAAGCAGCTCTAGTCTCTTCTAATCTAAGGTCCTAAGTCTTCTAGGCACTTGTTCTGGTGTCTAGGTGTCCAGGTTTCCTCGTGCCTTGCTGTCTAGGTCCGGACTAGCTCAGGTATTAGATACTGGACTAGCTCAGTAGTAAAAGAACACAACACTCAGGTCTTCGCGCCTTCACACCTTCTAGGTCTAAGTGTCTAGGGCAAGGGCTGGATATAAGGCTAGGTCTAGGGCTAGGCTTCTAGGTTCCCTGGGCTTAGTGTCGTCTAGGTGACAAGGCTTAGGCAAGTTCTCCTGGTCTCTAGGTTTGTTGTGCCTGAGAAGCCTGCTATGCTATGTGATCTGCCTTTCCTCCGTCGTCAACCCTAGGGAAAGATAGCTTCTTAGTGCGGAAGTCCGTTCAAGAGCTTACGGAGGAAAGCCTACTCGTTTAGTCTTTTTCGGTTCGGAAAGTTTTAAGCATCAGGTTCTTCTCCTCCTTAAAGAAAAATTACTTTGTACACAAATACAATGGAAAATCACTATTGATACAAAAGATAAATAAGATAAAGAAATATTGAGACAAAAGATAAATAGAAGAAAAGATAATAAGAGATACGCCCTCCTCCTACATATTTTATGCCCTCTCCTACAAAGAAATTCGTAATACCAACGCCATTCGTAATTCCATCAATTACTCGTCTATCAAAAAAATGAGTTAATTCAGCTAATCCTCTTAGACCCTTAGTAAAAGATGTTGCATAAAAAGCATCTATGTAACCACGATTATATGACCAACTATATATTATAGTTATTAGTTTGTCTCCCCAAACGCGCGTCTGACCCTTTTTTAAAAATGCATTTTTAAAATTAAAATTTTGTAAAGATGAATAAAGGGGCTTATATAAAAGGGATGCTATAAGTATTCCAAAACATGCTAGACTGACTGACAAAATAGCATTTGAAAAAAATTCATACCAATCCACCGAATCAGTCAAATTTTTATGTAAAAGATTTATAGACGGAGTTAACCATTTTGATAATATATCCAAACCCATTCCTTCTTGATTCAAAGGAAGTGCCAGGGATCCCACGAACAAGGTAAATAGAACCAATACAAGCAAAGAGAATAACATAGTATTATCTGATTCATGGGGATATAAAAAACTTTTTTTTTTACAAGTTTTTAAATGAATAATAAAGGGTTGGTTGATGGTTTTTACCATATTATAAATTTGGTTTTGGTATGCCGTCTTAGAAAAAAAAGAAGCCTTCTCATTATTATTCATTATTAATAAAGTTAATAAATTTATAGATATATATTTTTTTTTGAAGCCTTCTTTTCCCCATAGAGATACTGAATAAAACGGACTCATTCCCATTTGTTTTCCACTGTAATTTTGAAAATTAGTATTTAAATGCCCTTCAAAAGTAAGTAAATAAATTCGAAACATATAAAATGCAGTTAACCCGGCCGTGGAACAAGCTATTATTCCGAAAAGTGGTGAATACAACCAAGTATCATTAAGAATTTCATCTTTGGACCAAAAACAAGCAAGTGGTGGAATACCACAAAGAGAAAGTGTACCTAATAAAAAAGCTGTTTTTGTAATTGGGACATGTTTTGTTAAACCGCCCATAAGAACCATATTCTGACTTTTATCTGGAGAATATCCAACAATAGCTTCCATTGAATGAATAATTGATCCAGATCCTAAAAACAATAATGCTTTAGAGTAAGCATGAGTAATCAAATGAAATAAAGCAGCTCGATATGACCCCATACCTAAAGCTAACATCATATAACCCAATTGAGACATTGTAGAATAGGCTAAACTTCTCTTAATATCTTTTTGAGCAAGAGCCAAAGTAGCTCCTAATAGTACTGTTATTATACTTATTAAAGATATAAAATTCATTATGTAGGATATTCCTATGAAAAGAGGAAGAAGACGAGCGACAAGAAAAATGCCCGCTGCTACCATCGTAGCAGCATGAATCAGAGCCGAAATAGGGGTAGGCCCTTCCATGGCATCAGGTAACCATACATGAAGGGGGAATTGTGCCGATTTAGCAATTGCACCGGAAAATACTAGAAAAACGCATAAATTATAAACTAAAAAAGTAAACGCATTATCATTATTATAACTTAAGTTATTGAATATTTCGAACAAATCCTGAAATTCAAAACTACCTGTTATCCAATAAAGACCTAAGATTCCTAAAAATAAACCAAAATCTCCTATACGATTAGTTACAAAAGCTTTTTGACAAGCATTTGCAGCAATAGGTCGTGTGAACCAAAAACCTATTAATAGATATGAGCACATTCCAACTAATTCCCAAAAAATATAAATTTGTATCAAATTTGAACTCGTAACTAATCCCAGCATGGAAGTATTGAAAAAACTCATATAAGCAAAAAATCTTAAATATCCTTGATCATGAGACATATAATTATCACTATAAATCAAAACCAGAATTCCAACAGTAGTAATTAATATTAACATAATAGAAGTAAGTGGGTCGATCAAGTGGCCGAACTCTAAAGAAAAATCATTATTAATAGTCCAAGACCATACATATTGATATATGAAATTGCTATTTATTTGCTGAATAGCCAGATCTGCAGAACAAATCATAACTATACTTAATAATAAAACACTAGGAAAAGCCCACATGCGACGAAGATTTTTTGTTGCCGTCGGAAAAAAGAGAAGCCCTACTCCGATTAAGACAGGAACTGTAAGTGGAACGAAAGGTATGATCCATGCATATGGATATGTATGTTCCATAAGAAAAACCTTTTTCATTTTAAATTAATTCTTTCCGATTCACCGGATCTTCTCTCTTTCGCAAAAAAAGGAAATATATATATATAGATTAGAGATGCAAGACCAAAATTTAATCTTCTTAAGTAGTCTTATTCTTTACCAAATCGTTCAAATCAAGAAGTTACAATTGGTTAAATGATATCACCCTTACTAGTGCAAAGTGAATAGTTATTTATTAAGTAATATAGTTATATATTAAAAGCTATTTCGGGAGATCCAGAAAAAAAGCTTTTTTAACTTTAACCAATTTTATTTCTATAGTACGTTGGATACTATAGCTATAGAGCTTTTACTATGAGGATATAAAGAAATCCATTAGTATAGTATGAATTCGTTTTTTTGTCCGGAAAGTTATAATTTATTAATTATATGTAATATAAATGTAAAAAAAATTAATAACATATAATCTTTTTTCGCCTTTTTTATAGCAAAGTAGTATTATCTAAATAAAGAACTAGATGGATAATCAATAGTAAATAAAGATTCGTTTTTATTGAATATTTAATATTATATTAATACTAGATAGATGTCTTTCACATCCAACTATAACAATGAGTAATCTCTTGATTTTTGAATGGCAGTTCCAAAAAAACGTACTTCTATGTCAAAAAAGCGGATTCGTAAAAATTCTTGGAAAAAGAAGGGATATTGGGCAGCGTTAAAAGCTTTTTCATTATCGAAATCTCTTTCGACCGGGAATTCAAAAAGTTTTTTTGTGCCGACAAATAAATAATCAAACATTGGAATAATCGGAATTAAGAACTGAATCGAAACTGAATGACTTTTTTGTTCTATCCCTAGAACTATCTAGGATCTAGGGATAGAACAAAAAAGTCTTATTCCCACAGAGGATAAACTATGCGTAAGCTTATTATTTTATTAAGTTAAATATAACTGACATTCTAAAATCAGATAAATATACTCTATTAGTGAACACATATTTCAATGACGTTGTATTCCTAAATTTAAAATTTTAATCGTTCCTAAATATGAATTGACTACTTCAATCTCGACGATTGAGTATGAATAGGTTATTATAATTTTGAGCAAGCCGCTATGGTGAAATCGGTAGACACGCTGCTCTTAGGAAGCAGTGCTAGAGCATCTCGGTTCGAGTCCGAGTGGCGGCATGGGATCTATCTTCTAAAACTTCTAAAAGAGATAGACTAAGTCCTATTAAGTAATTCCAGAAATGAAACTCCCTGCATTCCGTAATTATAATTAAGGTACTCCCCCCTTAAAAATATATATATATAATATGATTTTTTCGACTTTCGAACATATATTAACTCATATATCCTTTTCTATTATTTCAATTTTAATTACACTATATTTTATAACCTTATTAGTGGATGAAATCGGAGGACTAGATGATTCATCCGAAAAGGGCATGATAGCCAGCTTTTTCTG